GCCATTATAATGTTGGATTTTTTAGCATTGGGGCGTGCCCTATAAATTCAATAGGAATTTTTGGGCTAATATTTGGGGAAATTTGCGGCAAAATAATGCGATGTGTATGTATATATATATATATAACGCGGATCGCTAGCCCACATCTCACTTGCTGGCCCGCACGTTCTCGAACCTTCCTTGGTTTTGGGGTTTGACAAGGATAACAGGATTTGCTGAGCGTAGGGGGTAGGGGGGTTTGTCGCGCAGAAGCCGAAAGGGGGGGCATATATATAGGGGTAAGTTGAAGAAGGAATGAATATGATATGCACTTGAGTTAGAAATATGTAATTCTTAAGTTATGTCTTTTAATAATTGACCTACTTTGACTTAAGCAAGGAATATGTTCAACCTTGATTTATTGTTTGAGCCTGCACTCTGATATGCAAGATGAAAGGTAACCAAAAAGGAGAACCCCTATGCATATAAAAGAATGCCCGGCATGCGGGGTTAATGAGGAGTATGTACTCACATCAATAATCAGATGCCAGATATAATTATCCGAGGGTGGAATCCTACAGTCATGTCCGTGAGATAGGAACCAGATGCAAGTAATAGTTCACTCTATACAACCCCCACGATTATTGTCCCTGATTCTATCATGCATAATATGCATTCATATAAGTCAATTGGTGATCTCTTACTACATTAATATGTTCTTTCTTAAATGTTAGTTGATTATTTCAAGGAAAAATTTGAGAGCCAATTATAGGGGAATAATCTATTTCCCAGGTCTAAATAAATTATTTGTGAATTTTAATAATTAGGTTTATGTACGTCTTGGACGTTAGTACTTGCTTTGGGGTTAATATAAATGAATGGTGATAATACATATATATGTACTAATGCATTATGTAATATAATGCATATATATGCACTAAACCATATAGGTTACTATCAGAAGATAGTTTAATTTAGAATTCTGGCTTTGGGAGCCAGGGGTGGGAGTTAAAATCTCTCTTTTCTGGGCGCTAGGGGGGAATTTAACCTCCGATCTTCGGATTACAAGACCGATGCTTTCATACTAAGCTACTAGGGCAAGCTCATTTTAGTGCTTTATTTTCTACTCATCCTGCTAGTGGACTAAGGATGAGGAACAATGCGAAGTAAAGGACTGATGCGATTTGTCCAATAATGATGTACGGGTGCTCTACGGGCATACCTCCAATTCATGTCAGGATAATCATATCTGCCACTAGGGTTCAGAATAAAAATTGAGTGATTGGGCGGAATGTTAGTCCTCGTTGCTTTGAGGTATGTAAGATGGGTACTACTATTAGTACTAGAATGGAGAATAATAGTGCAAGGACTCCCCCTAGTTTATTTGGGATGGACCGTAGGATGGCGTAGGCAAATAGGAAGTATCATTCTGGCTTGATGTGTGGAGGGGTGACTAGTGGATTTGCTGGAGTGAAATTCTCCGGGTCTCCCAGGAGGTTCGGAGAGAATAGTGCTAAGGATGTGAGGGCTAGTAGTATCACTACAAATCCTAGAAGGTCTTTATATGAAAAGTATGGGTGGAAGGAGATTTTGTCTGCGTCAGAGTTTAGTCCGGCTGGGTTGTTTGATCCTGTTTCGTGAAGGAAGAGTAGGTGTAAGATGGTTGCGGCAGCGACGACGAATGGTAGAAGGAAGTGGAATGCGAAGAATCGTGTCAGGGTTGCATTGTCTACCGAAAAGCCACCTCAAATTCATTGAACAAGGGTGTCTCCTATGTAGGGAACTGCTGATAATAGGTTTGTAATTACTGTGGCACCTCAGAAGGATATTTGTCCTCATGGAAGGACGTAACCGACGAAGGCTGTTATTATGACTAGTAGGAGCAGGACTACTCCGATGTTTCAGGTTTCTTTGTAGAGATAAGATCCATAATATAGGCCACGAGCAATATGTATATAAATACAAATGAAAAAGAATGACGCTCCATTAGCGTGGATATTACGAATAAGTCAGCCATAGTTTACATCTCGACAAATATGGACGACTGATGAGAATGCGGTCGAGATATCAGAGGTGTAGTGCATGGCTAGGAATAGTCCAGTTAGGATTTGGGTGATTAAACACAGTCCTAGGAGGGACCCGAAGTTTCATCACACGGAAATGTTAGATGGTGTTGGGAGGTCGACTAGTGCGTCGTTGGCGATTTTTATTAGTGGATGGGTTTTTCGTAGGCTTGCCATTATTGTTCTTGTAGTTGAACTACAACGGTGGTTCTTCAAGTCACTGGTCTCGGTTAAAGTCCGAGCAAGAATTATGACTTATTTTATGTTCTTACTATTGGTAGCTCTAGTTGTAGGTTTAATTGCTGTTGCTTCTAATCCTACGCCTTATTTTGCTGCTTTAGGTTTGGTAGTAGCAGCGGGGGTTGGGTGTGGGATTTTAGTTGGTTACGGGGGCTCTTTCTTATCTTTGGTCCTTTTTTTAATTTATTTAGGGGGAATGCTTGTAGTATTCGCTTATTCAGCGGCGTTAGCTGCTGATCCCTTCCCGGAGGCTTGGGGGAGTCGTTCTGTGGCTGGGTATGTATTAGTTTATTTATTAGGTGTTGTATTGGCGGCCGGGTTGTTTTGAGGGGGGTGATATGAGGGTTCTTGAGTGGTCGTCGATGGGTTGAAGGAGTTCTCTATATTACGGGGCGATGTTAGTGGCGTAGCCGTAATGTATTCTTTTGGTGGAGGGATGTTAGTTATTTGTGCGTGAGTATTGCTTTTAACTCTACTTGTAGTGTTGGAGCTCACTCGGGGTTTAAGTCGTGGCACTCTCCGGGCCGTCTAAATAAGGACTAGGAGGATGGCTAGGGTTAGGGTTAAGAGGAAGATGGTTAGGTAAGTCTTGATTATGCCCCGTTGAATATCACTTGTAATTTTTGATATTATTATTTGAGTTAGTGCTAGCCCTTTTGGCCCTGTGATTTCAAGCCATGTCTGGTCAAGCTTAGTGGCGACCGATTGTCCTAAAGCTAGGTTAAGCTTAGGGGGGAGTCGGTGAATTATTGCGGGGAAGTAGCCTAGTATGTTTGAAAAGTGATGTAGTGGAATCGTAGGGGTAATTTTGACTTGTTTGTTGGTTATAGCTGTAAGCTCTATTGCCACTAGAAGTCCAACAATAGTTACTATGAGGGCTGCTAGTTTAAGGGTAGTTGGCATTGTTATAATAGGCGTTTTTGAGGGTAGGAAGTTGGACGTGATAATAAGTCCTGCAACAATGCTTCCTCAGGCAAGTCGTTTGATTGGGTTAATTACTAGTGGGTTGTTTTCATTGATAGGGGATAGCGGCAGGAATCGTGGAGATCCCATGGTTACGAAGTATACTACTCGGAAGCTGTAGACTGTGGTGAATGATGTGGCAATTAGTGTCAGGGTTAGGGCTCAGGCGTTGAGGTAGGAGGTGTTTAGGGCTTCGATGATAGCATCTTTTGAGAAGAAGCCAGCTAGGAACGGGGTCCCTGTCAATGCCAGGCTACCAATTGTAAGGTAGGTCGAGGTGGCGGGCATCAGGTTGTGGAGGCCTCCTATTTTTCGGATATCTTGCTCGTCATTTAGGCTGTGAATAATTGATCCGGAACATAAGAATAGCATGGCCTTGAAGAACGCGTGCGTGCAGATGTGAAGAAATGCTAGTTGTGGTTGGTTTAGTCCAATTGTAACTATTATTAGGCCCAATTGACTGGATGTTGAGAAAGCTACAATTTTTTTGATGTCATTTTGGGTGAGCGCACAAGTGGCTGTGAATAGCGTAGTTAGTGCTCCTAAGCAAAGGCAAATGGTTAGTGCCAGATTATTGTTTTCCATAAGGGGGTGGAGGCGAATTAATAGGAAGATTCCTGCAACTACCATAGTGCTAGAGTGGAGTAGGGCAGATACTGGCGTAGGGCCCTCCATGGCAGAAGGGAGTCAGGGATGTAGGCCAAATTGGGCCGATTTTCCTGTTGCTGCAAGGATCAGTCCAACTAGGGGAACTGTTATGTCGAAGTTTTTTGATAGGAAGAAGATTTGTTGGATTTCCCAGGAATTAAGGTTTATTGCAAATCATGCTATGCTTAAGATTAGTCCGATGTCTCCTACTCGGTTATAGATAACGGCCTGGAGAGCCGCTGTGTTAGCATCCGCCCGCCCGTATCATCACCCAATTAGTAAGAACGACATGATTCCAACTCCCTCTCAGCCGATGAATAGTTGGAATATATTGTTGGCTGTAACTAGGGTAATCATGGCTACTAGGAATAGAAGCAGGTACTTAAAAAATCGGTTTATGTTCGGGTCAGAGTGTATATACCATAGTGCGAATTCTAGGATAGATCAGGTAACGTAGAGGGCAATAGGGGTGAAAATGAGGGAGTAGTGGTCGAACTTAAAGCTGATGTTTGTATCAAACATGTGTGTGTTCATCCATTGCCAGTTTGTAGTAATACTTTCTATTCCTTGATCCAGGAAAATTATGAGTGGGAGAAGACTAATAAAGAATGCGGTGCTGACAGCGGTTTTAACATGTGTGTTTGCTCATTCTGGCTTTTGTGGCTGTGGGCTTAGTGTTGTTACTAGGGGTAGTATAAGGATAATAAGGACTAGAATAAGTGAGGATGATATAATTAGGGTTGCTGAATTCATAGCTTCCACTTGGACTTGCATTGCACCAAGAGTTTTTGGTTCCTAAGACCAATGGATGAACTGTTATCCTTCAGAAGCGTGAGGAAGCCGCGGATTTTAACCGCGGTGCATAAGGATTAGCAGTACTTATTGATTTCTGTCCTTCCTTGGTGAGTAAGGGGATTTTAACTCCTGTCTTTAGAATCACAATCTAATATTTTGGTTAAACTATACTTACTAGTAGCATCAACCTCATATAAGTTCTGGTTTTGCTACGAGGAGAATCACTGGGATCAGGTGAAGGGCTATTAATAGGTGCTCCCGGGTGTGGAAGGGAGGGAGCTTAGTAATATGATTTGGCGTTGGGCCTCGTTGAGACATTAGGAACATATATAAAGAGTAGCCTGCAGTAATTAATGTTCCTGCTCCGGTAAGTGCAATGGTTCATGGTGATCAGTTAAATAGTGTTGTGATAATTATTAGTTCCCCTATTAGGTTCGGTAGCGGAGGCAGCGCCAGGTTAGCTAGGTTGGCAATAAATCATCATACTGCTGTTAGTGGAAAGATTATTTGCAGGCCTCGGGCAAGAATTATGGTTCGGCTGTGGGTTCGTTCGTAGGCTGTGTTGGCCAAGCAGAATAGTATTGAAGACACTAGTCCGTGGGCAATCATTAAAATAATAGCCCCTGAGAACCCCCATGGAGTCTGGATCAGGATCCCGCCTGCTACAAGTCCTATATGACTTACAGATGAGTAAGCGATTAGGGATTTAAGATCTGTCTGTCGAAGACAAATTGACCCTGTTATGATAATGCCCCATAATGCTAGAATAATAAACGGGTATACTAATTCTTTGGATAGTGGGTCTAGTATGACTATTATTCGCATTATTCCGTACCCGCCCAGTTTTAGTAAGACTGCTGCTAGTACTATGGACCCGGCGACTGGGGCTTCAACGTGTGCTTTTGGTAGTCATAGATGTACTCCGTATAGTGGTATTTTTACTAAGAATGCAATTAAGCAGCCGGCCCATCAGATTTTATGGCCTCAGGAGTCTAGGAGTAGTGGTTGGGAGTATTGAATTACCAACATGGATAGGGTTCCAGTGGATTGTTGAAGCAGGAGTAGGGCAACTAGTAGTGGTAGGGACCCTGCTAAGGTATAGAACAGAAAATAGGTTCCTGCGTTAAGGCGCTCGGTTTGGTTTCCTCATCGAGTAATAATAATCAGGGTTGGGATTAGTGTGGCTTCAAACATGATGTAGAATATGATGATTTCGGTGGCGCCGAATGCTATAATTAAGAAGGTTTGCAGGGAGGCAAGAAGGCTGATGTATAGACGTTGTCGGCTAACGGGCTCCGGATTGACGTGATTTTGGCTAGCTAGAATCATTAGTGGAAGAAGTCAGCATGTCAGCACTAAAAGGGGGGTTGATAGTGGATCCGTGGCTAAGTATGAATTAGATATGGCCCATCCAGTTTCTGATGTTCATTTTAATCATGTGAGGCTAATAAGGGCAATCAGGAGGCTATGTGCGGTTGTGGTTGTTCATAGTCACTTAGGGGAGGTTAATCAAATTGTTGGAAATAGTATAACAGTAGGGATTAGTACTTTTAGCATTGTAGAAGATTAAGGTTTTGTAGGCGGTCAGTTCCGTGGGTTCGGGCTGTGGCTACCAGAAGTGCAAGGCCTGTGCTTGCTTCGCAGGCGGAGAAAGCCAGTAGCAATATTGGGGCTGCGGAGAAACTTGTTGATTCGAATTGTAAGGCCCATAGGGCTAGTGCAATGAATAGGGATAATATTATTCCTTCTAAGCATAGGAGTGCGGAGAGTAGGTGGGTACGGTGGAATGCTAGTCCTATCAATCCTAAGATAAATGCTGAGCTGAAGCTAAAATGTACTGGTGTCATAAGGGGGTTATGGATTTAAACCATAATTTTCTGAGCCGAAATCAGAGGTCTTACTTTGGACTAACTCCCTATTCTGCTCATTCTAGGCCACCTTGAGTTCATTCATAAATTAGTCCTAGGGTTAGCAAGATTAGGACTGTAGTGGCTCAAAAGAATGTTCCGGTGGGGTTATGGAGTTGATCTCCTCATGGCAGGGGAAGGAGGAGAGCGATCTCTAGGTCAAATAAGAGAAATAGGATAGCTACTAAGAAGAATCGTAGCGAGAACGGTAGTCGGGCAGATCCTAGTGGGTCAAATCCGCATTCATAGGGGGATAGCTTTTCTGCGTCTGGGTTTATTTGTGGTAATCAAAAAGACACGATTGCCAGGATTGAGGATAGGGCTACTGTAATGGTAAGGATAGTTATAATTAGATTCATTATCTTTCCCTGGGGTTTAACCAAGACTAAATGATTGGAAGTCACTTGTACTAACTTTAATACTAGAAAGATTATGAGCCTCATCAATAGATGGATACGTAGAGGAATAGTCATACTACGTCAACAAAGTGTCAATATCAAGCGGCGGCTTCAAAGCCAAAGTGATGTTCGGATGTAAAGTGGTATTGGATTTGGCGGAGGAGACAGACGGCCAGGAATGATGATCCAATAATAACATGTAGTCCATGGAATCCTGTGGCTACAAAGAATGTAGAGCCGTATACTCCGTCTGCAATTGTAAAGGGTGCTTCGTAATACTCCATGGCTTGAAGGGCAGTAAAATAGAGTCCTAGTACGATTGTGAGTGCGAGAGATTGGATAGCTTGTTTTCGTTCACCCTCTATGATGCTGTGGTGGGCTCATGTGACTGTTACTCCCGATGCTAGTAGTACGGCTGTGTTGAGGAGAGGAACTTCAAAGGGGTCTAATGTAGTAATTCCTGTTGGGGGTCAGCATCCTCCCAGCTCAGGTGTTGGTGCTAAGCTTGAGTGGTAGAAAGCTCAGAAGAATCCTAGGAAGAAGAATACTTCAGAAGTAATAAATAGGATTATTCCATAACGCAGTCCTTTTTGCACTGGCGGTGTGTGGTGACCTTGGAATGTTCCTTCTCGGATAATGTCACGTCATCATTGGAATATTGTAAGAAGCAGAAGAATTATTCCAAGGGTTATTAGTGTTGTTGAGTGGAAGTGGAACCAGATTGCTAGGCCGGATGTTATTAATAGAGCACCGACGGCTCCGGTTAGTGGTCATGGGCTTGGATCAACCATATGATATGCATGTGCTTGGTGGGCCATTAGACGTTTTCTTGTAGGTAGAGGCTTAGGAGTAGTACAAATACATAAGCTTGAATCATTGCTACTGCAACTTCTAGGAGTGTTAGGAGGAAGAGAACAGCGGCAGTTAAGATGGCTACTGTTGGCATTATTGGTAGTAATACGAACACGGCTGTGGCAATAAGTTGAATTAATAAGTGGCCTGCAGTTAAGTTGGCTGTAAGTCGAACGCCTAGGGCTAGTGGTCGGATAAACAGGCTGATGGTTTCAATAATAATTAACACAGGAATTAAGGGGATGGGTGTTCCTTCTGGTAAGAGGTGTCCGAGGGCAACAGTTGGCTGGTTTCGCATTCCAATAATTACGGCGGCGAGTCATAGAGGTACGGCGAATCCTATATTTAATGATAGCTGGGTGGTAGGTGTGAAAGTATATGGGAGAAGGCCTAGTATGTTAATAGTAATAAGGAATACTATTAATGAGGCCAATAGAAGTGCCCATTTGTGTCCTCCTACATTTAGGGGTATTATTAATTGATTGGTAAATCGGTTAATAAATCATGTTTGGAGGGTGATAAGTCGGTTGTTGATTCATCGGGATGGTGGAGTTGGGAAGAGGAGTCATGGGAGTGCAATGGCAACGGCAATAAGTGGGATTCCTAGGAAGGATGGGCTTGCGAATTGGTCGAAGAAGCTTACTATCATGGTCAGTCTCAGGGTTCTGTTTTGTGTTTTTCTTCACTTATTGGGGTGGGTTCATTTGGTGTGGTGTGATTTAAGATTTTAGTTGGAATAATGGTGAGAAAGACGATTCATGAGAATACTAGAATTGCAAATCAGGGGTTGGGGTTTAATTGGGGCATTTCACTAGAGGTGGTCGGTAGGCACCAAACTTTGGCTTAAAAGGCCAACGCTTTGTCCAATAATTAGCTTTCTAGTGAGGCGTCTTCTAGTATTAATGAGGATCAGCTCTCGAAGTGCTCTAGTGGGACTGCTTCAACTACAATGGGCATAAAGCTGTGGTTTGCCCCGCAGATTTCAGAACACTGTCCGTAGAATACACCTGGGCGTGAGGCAATGAAGGCCGTTTGGTTTAGTCGGCCCGGCACTGCGTCTATTTTCACGCCTAGGGATGGGACGGCCCAAGAGTGTAGTACATCTTCGGCGGATACTAGGACACGAACTGGTGATTCTATAGGGACTACTATTCGGTGATCTGTTTCCAGGAGTCGGAATTGGCCGGGCGTAAGGTCTTGGGTTGGGATTATATAGGAGTCAAAGCCTAGATCTTCATAGTCTGTGTACTCATAGCTTCAATATCATTGATGCCCTATGGCTTTAATTGTTAGATGGGGGTCGTTGATTTCGTCTATAAGGTATAAAATTCGAAGGGAGGGTAGAGCAATCAAAACTAGGATGACAGCTGGTAAGATAGTTCATACGATTTCAATCTCTTGGGAGTCTAAGATATATTTGTTTGTAAGTTTGGTTGAAACCATTGCAATAATAATATAAAGTACTAGAGTACTAATTAAGAATACGATTATTAGGGCGTGGTCATGGAAGTGAAGAAGTTCTTCTATAACGGGTGATGCCGCGTCTTGGAATCCTAGTTGCGTGGGATGTGCCATTAAGCCTTGGGCTTAAGACATACAGGGGTTTAACCTGCAATTTCACCTCGACAAGGTGATGTAATTTGCATATTTTACTAATGTCTTTAGAAGAAAGTGACAGAGTGGTTATGTGACTGGCTTGAAACCAGTATACGGGGGTTCAATTCCTTCCTTTCTCGTTAGTTTGATTGAACTTGTACGAATGCTGGCTCCTCGAATGTGTGGTAGGGTGGAGGGCAGCCATGAAGTCATTCTACGTTTGTTATAGTTAGTTCTACTGAGGATACTTCTCGTTTAGCGGCGAAGGCTTCTCATAGAATAAATAGGAACATAATTACTGCTACTAGGGAAATAAGTGATCCGATAGATGATACTGTATTTCATAGGGCGTAGGCGTCTGGGTAGTCGGAATATCGTCGTGGCATTCCTGCCAGACCTAGGAAGTGTTGTGGGAAGAATGTAAGGTTAACACCAATGAATATTACTCCGAAGTGGATTTTTGTTCAGGTGTCGTTCAAGGTGTATCCTGTAAATAGCGGGAATCAGTGAACAAAGGCTGCTATAATGGCAAATACGGCACCTATTGATAGTACGTAGTGGAAGTGTGCAACTACGTAGTATGTGTCGTGGAGAACGATGTCAAGTGATGAGTTGGCTAGGACGATCCCCGTTAATCCACCTACTGTAAAAAGGAAGATGAATCCAAGGGCTCACAGCATAGGTGTTTCTCATTTAATAGATCCTCCATGGAGTGTGGCTAATCAACTAAATACTTTTACACCTGTTGGGATAGCGATAATTATTGTTGCGGATGTAAAGTATGCACGAGTGTCTACGTCTATTCCAACGGTAAACATGTGGTGGGCTCACACGATAAACCCTAGGAGACCAATGGCCATCATAGCTCATACTATTCCTATGTAACCAAATGGTTCTTTTTTACCGGCATAGTAGGCTACAACGTGCGAAATAATTCCAAATCCGGGTAAAATAAGAATATAAACTTCTGGGTGGCCAAAGAATCAGAATAGGTGTTGGTACAGGATTGGGTCTCCTCCCCCTGCTGGGTCAAAGAATGTAGTATTAAGATTTCGGTCTGTAAGGAGTATTGTAATCCCAGCAGCCAGGACTGGCAGGGATAGGAGAAGGAGTACGGCTGTAACAAGTACGGCTCAAACGAATAGGGGCGTTTGGTATTGAGAGATGGCTGGTGGTTTCATATTAATAGTTGTAGTGATGAAGTTAATTGCCCCTAAAATTGATGATACACCTGCTAGGTGAAGTGAGAAAATTGTTAGGTCTACGGACGCTCCTGCATGGGCAAGGTTACCTGCGAGTGGCGGGTAGACTGTTCACCCTGTTCCGGCCCCGGCTTCGACACCAGAGGAGGCTAGTAGTAGAAGGAAAGAGGGCGGTAGGAGTCAGAAACTCATGTTATTTATCCGTGGGAATGCTATATCAGGTGCCCCAATCATTAGTGGTACGAGTCAGTTTCCAAACCCTCCAATAAGAATTGGTATTACTATAAAGAAAATTATTACGAAGGCATGGGCGGTAACAATAACATTATAAATTTGATCGTCGCCCAGAAGTGATCCAGGTTGGCTTAGTTCGGCTCGAATGAGAAGGCTTAGAGCGGTCCCCACTATTCCGGCTCAGGCACCAAATACAAGATAAAGGGTACCAATGTCTTTGTGGTTTGTAGAAAAGAATCAGCGTGTAATTGCCACAGGTAGGGTAGCCGAGTGCCCAGGCGGCGGGTTGTAGCCCCGAAGACAGAGGTTTAAGTCCTCTCCTTATCATAGCTCCGTGGTGAAGAAACATGTTGGATTGCAAATCCAGAGACGTAGATTAATAGTCTGCCGGGGCTTTTCCCGCCTTACTAGGCTATAGGCGGGAAAAGTAGATGGATGCTCGCTGGCTTGAGCGCTTAGCTGTTAACTAAGAGTTTGTAGGATCGAGGCCTTCCCATCTAGTAAGGCCTTAGTTTAACAAAAACATTTGATTTGCAATCAGAAAATGCAAGATAGACTCTTGTAGGTCTTATCAGGGACTAGAAGATTTTCACTTCTGCTTAGAGCTTTGAAGGCTCTTGGTCTGATGTTATCCTAAGTTCCTAGGTGGTTAGTATTAGAATAGCTGGGGTTATCGGCAAAAGTCCTAGGGCGACTGTAGTGGTCAATGTGAGGGGGAGGGAGGACTGGGTTGTTTGGGTCCGTCAGGGGGTGGTCGAGTTAGTTGTGTTAGGGGAAATAGTTAATGTTATTGCGTAACAGAGGCGTAGGTAGAAGTAGAGGCTTAGCAAAGCAGCTAGGGCTATAATTGTGGCGGTAATTGGGAGATTTTGTTTTGCTAGCTCTTGCAGGATTAATCATTTTGGCATAAACCCTGTAAGTGGGGGTAGTCCTCCTAGTGATAGTAATACCAGGGCGGTGGTTGTTGTTAGGATCGGGCTTTTTGATCAGACTATTGAGAGAGTGTTAATTTTTGTGGCGGACGACGTTTTTAGGGTGAGGAATGCTGCGGATGTTATGAAGATATATGTTCCTAGGGCCAGGAGGGTAAGTTGTGGGGCGTACTGGAGTACAATAATCATTCAGCCCATATGTGCGATTGAGGAGTAGGCCAGAATCTTTCGGAGCTGAGTTTGATTCAATCCTCCTCATCCTCCAACTAGTGTGGACGCAAGTCCTAAAGCGGTTAATAGCATTGGGTCCACGGCTTGGGCTGTTTGGATAATTAGGGCAAATGGGGCGAGTTTTTGTCATGTGGACAGGATTAACCCTGTCAAAAGGTCCAATCCTTGTAGGACTTCTGGCATTCAGAAGTGTATTGGTGCAAGCCCGATTTTAAGTGCCAAAGCGGTAATAATTATTGTGCTAGCAATAGGGTTCGATATATTATTTATGTCCCATTCTCCTGTAATTCAGGCATTTGTTGTGCTTGCAAATATGATTATTGCTGCTGCGGTGGCCTGGGTTAAGAAATACTTCGTGGTAGCTTCTACTGCGCGGGGATGGTGGTGTTGCGCTATTAGGGGAATAATCGCTAGGGTGTTAATTTCCAGTCCTATTCAGGCCAGTAGTCAGTGGGAGCTAGCAAAGGTTAGGGTAGTTCCTAATCCTAGGCTGGATAGTAGGATTGCGAGTACGTAGGGGTTCATTGATGGAGGAGGGACTTTAACCGTCATGTTCGGGGTATGGGCCCGAAAGCTTAATTAGCTGACCCCATCTTAGAAAGTGGTGTAGAGGAAGCACTAAGAGTTTTGATCTCTTGGGCATGGGTTCGATCCCCTTCTTTCTAAGAACTGAGGGGATTTTAGCCCCTATAGGCCACTCTATCAAAGTGGTCCCTAGGCATTCGGGCACAGTTCCTGAATTATAATTGTGGGGGAAGGCCTGCTAGTGCGATTGGCAGGGCAACGTGTCATAATACTAGAGCTAGTGTTAAGGGGAGGAAGTTTTTTCATACAAGGTGCATAAGTTGATCGTATCGGAATCGGGGGTAGGAGGCTCGTACTCACAGGAATACAATAGACAGTAATGCGGCTTTGGTTATTAGGCTGATTGTTGTTAATTCTGGGATGTGGTGGATGTGCGATGTTCCTAAGAATAGTACGGCTGATAGGGTGTTCATTAGCAGGATGTTCGCGTACTCGGCCAGGAAAAATAGGGCGAATGGTCCTCCTGCATATTCTACGTTGAAGCCGGAGACTAGTTCTGATTCTCCTTCTGTTAGGTCAAATGGGGCCCGGTTTGTTTCCGCTAGTGTTGAGATATACCACATTGCGGCTAATGGTCAGGCGGGGGCTAATAATCAGATGCTTTCTTGGGCCGTGCTGAACGTTTGAAGGGTGTAGCCTCCTGAGAAGATAATTACTGAGAGAAGAATTAGTCCTAGGCTTACCTCGTAGGAAATTGTTTGGGCTACTGCCCGTAGGGCCCCAATTAGTGCGTATTTTGAATTTGATGCTCATCCTGACCCTAGAATGGAATACACTGCGAGGCTTGATAAGGCCAGGATAAATAGAACTCCTAGGTTGAGGTCGATCACTGGGTAGGGCATAGGCATAGGTGCTCATAATGTCATGGCCAAGGTTAGTGCAAGGATAGGGGTAGCTAAGAATAGGAATGGGGAGGATGTAGAGGGGCGGACCGGTTCTTTAATAAATAGCTTTACTCCGTCTGCGATGGGCTGTAGGAGTCCGTAGGGCCCTACTACGTTTGGCCCCTTCCGTAGTTGTATGTAACCTAGCACTTTACGTTCAATTAGGGTCAGGAAGGCTACTGCTAGCAGAACGGGCACAATATAGGCGAGGGGATTAATTAGGTGGTTCATTAGAGTGTTTAGCATGAACTGGGAAGAGGATTTGAACCTCTGGTTTAAAGGGCTTAGGCCTTTCGCAATTTACCATGCTCTGCCACCCCAGTATGTCCTTATTTTGGGCGGTTGGGGTTTGGCCCTCCCTTTGTTCAATTTATTTGTTTTCATTAATTAGGGGTGGGGCGTGCTTCAAGTATAGGCCCCTCTTTTCCGATCCTTTCGTACTAGGAAAAGTAGCGTTACAGATAGAAACTGACCTGGATTACTCCGGTCTGAACTCAGATCACGTAGGACTTTAATCGTTGAACAAACGAACCCTTAATAGCGGCTGCACCATTAGGATGTCCTGATCCAACATCGAGGTCGTAAACCCCCTCGTCGATATGGACTCTGGGAGAGGATTGCGCTGTTATCCCTAGGGTAACTTGGTTCGTTGATCGGCTTATTAGCCGGATCATTTCTGGTCAGATGTTCTGTGGCTTAGAGATGTCTCTCTTGGTTTTAGGGGTTTGGCCCATTCCACTCGGAGGCTTGCTTTTCTTCCGCGGTCGCCCCAACCGAAGGTAAAATTTCAGGCTCCACTAAGTTTTTACTTTTTACTAAGTTGCTTAACGTGGTTGAATTTTGTACCTTAAGCTCCAAAGGGTCTTCTCGTCTTGTATGTTTATACCCGCTTCTGCACGGATAGATCAATTTCACTGACTTGAAGGGGGAGACAGTTAAGCCCTCGTTTAGCCATTCATACAGGTCTCTATTTAAAAGACAAGTGATTGCGCTACCTTTGCACGGTCAAAATACCGCGGCCGTTGAACCCGTAGTCACTGGGCAGGCTGGACCTCCTATACTCAGTTTAGTTGCAGGAGGCGATGTTTTTGGTAAACAGGCGAGGCTTGTGTTTGCCGAGTTCCTTCCCTTTCTTTTAGTCTTTCCTTTAAAAAATAGCACTCCAGTGTGGGGTTAACGATTGTTAAGCTGTGGGGTTTTCTTGGTTTTTTTGTTGTTCACATTACTCTCTTGGGTTGGGTTCGTTAATTTCCAGTGGTTTGTCCGATCTGGTTTACACTTGTGCTTGGAGAAGATCAGGTCTTCTTGTTACTCATTCTAGCATAATCTCTTCCATGTGGGCATGGGTTAGCCTGATATTGCTAGGGGAATAAGATTTTCTATCAGTATAATAAACTTCCTTCTGTCTGAGCTTTAACGCTTTCTATTTAGATGGCTGCCTTTAGGCCCACTAAAACAGTATGTTTTATATATTATGATCTTTATCCTCCTGTGAAGGTTGTATCCTTTGTTAGAGGGGCTGTACCCCCTTTAACTAACTCTCGTGTATTTCCCTTGGTCTTAGTGTTATGTCTTCTGATTTGGGGCGTACGAGGCTGAACTTCTATCCATTTCTCAGGCAACCAGCTATCACCAGGTTCGGTAGGTCTGTCACTTCTACCCGGAGCTCTTCCCACTCTTTTGCCACAGAGACGGGTTAGCCCTAAATTTAAATAGGCTGTCTCGGGGTAGCTCACCTGGTTTCGGGGTTTCAAACTAAAGGTCTCTCTGCTCGAGGGTGCTGGCTAAATCATGATGCAAAAGGTACAAGGTTTAGTCTTTGTTTTTTAGTGCTTATATGGGTTATTTCATTTCTCTTTCAGCTTTCCCTTGCGGTACTTTTTCTATTGCTTTGAGTTGAACCTTTTCTGTCTCCCATACTCAGGTAAAAAAATGGTTTAGTTTATTGTGTTAGGTCATGTTTTGTTATTAACATTGTTGGGTTATATTGGTGGTTAAGCTAGCTGTTTGGCTCAGGGCGATCCAACTTGCATGGATGTCTTCTCGGTGTAAGTGAGATGCTTAACTAACTCAGCCACGTCCTGGGTTTAATCCAAGTGCACCTTCCGGTACACTTACCATGTTACGACTTGCCTCCCCTTGTCAGTGCTTTAGTGTTAAGTAACTTTGCTGCGTTTTGACAGGGGAGAGTGACGGGCGGTGTGTACGCGCCTCAGAGCCGGGTTCAAAAGGACACTCTGCTTCCTTTTTACTACTAAATCCTCCTTCAAGCACTATTTCATGTTGCATATTCGTAGTGTTCTGTGATAGAAAATGTAGCCCATTTCTTCCCACTTCGTACGCTACACCTCGACCTGACGTTCTGGGTTGTGCCCATTTTGCTTACTTTTATTGCCTTCACAGGGTAAGCTGACGACGGCGGTATATAGGCTGGGATGGCTAGAAGTGGTGAGGTTTAACGGGGGTTATCGGTTCTAGAACAGGCTCCTCTAGGGGGGTCTGAGGCACCGTCAGGTCCTTTGGGTTTCAAGCTGATGCTCGTAGTACCCGGGCGGACATCTAATTGTAGCTGGATGTCTAGGTTTATGGCTGAGCATAGTGGGGTATCTAATCCCAGTTTGTTTCTCAGCTTTCGTGGGGTCAGGTGGGCTTTGTTAAAGCTACTTTCGTATAATTGGGCTTCGGGCACCTAGAAGCGTATGACGGCCAAAGGGCCATTTGGCTTTAAAAAATCGTCTTGCTCTCCTTAACCACCCTTTACGCCGTGGTTTTATCAACTAGGGCCTCTCGTTTAACCGCGGTGGCTGGCACGAGCTTTACCGGCCCTTTTAACCCTAACTGAGTCAAGTTTTCACTTATGGCTTAATGTCTATCACTGCTGAATTCCCTTGGGGGTGTGGCTTGGCCAGGCGTCTTGGGCTAAAAATTTGTGCCTGATGCCCGCTCCTCGTCCCCGGGCGGGGGATTGAGGGCATACTCACGGGACTGCGGAGACTTGCATGTGTAAGTTGGGTGAGAGCTGATAATAAGGTCAGGACCATGCCTTTATGCATGCGGAGTTTCTTAGGACCCGTCTTAACATCTTCAGTGTTATGCTTTAAATTAAGCTACGCTAGC